TTCAAAAGGTCCAATAATGTATATATGTTGGACCTTTTGAGGCAATTATAGATTCTGGGAGGCAATTCTGATTGGTCAATAAAAATCGATTTCAACGCCATTTTTTTTTTATTTTTTGTTAGTTTAGCCAATTTATCATAAAAGGTAAAAGGGGGTAAAGGAACTATGTGTTGATTGTCCTCTAAACTTAAATTTTCTTCTTTGGTATGTAAAAAGGGAATCAATAAATCAATCAAATTCCGGGAGGCTTCGTGAAGTGCTTCTTTAGGAGTTAAACTTCCATTTGTCCATATTTCGAGAAATAGTATCTCTTTGTTACCATTTTCATAAGAATGAATACTATGATTCGCATTTCGAACAGGCATGAATACAGGATCTATAGGATAACTTCCATCTTGAAAGGTATTTGGCGCTTTTATAAGATATCCACGATTCTTCTCTATTTGTAATCCAATAACCAACTCAATGGGTTCCGTCAAGCTAGCTATATGCTGTGTATTATCGACGATTTCTACATAAGGCGGTAAGATGATATCTTGAGCAGTTACATATCCAGGGCCCCTGACACAAATAGACGCCTCACAAGTTCCATAGAGATTACTTCTCAATACGATTTCTTTCAAATTCATTAAAATTTCATGTACTGATTCTTGAATACCCATTATGGTAGCATATTCGTGTGAGATTTTCTCAGATTTTGCGCGTGTGATACATGTTCCTTCGATTTCTCCAAGCAAAGCTCTTCGCATCGCAATGCCTATTGTGTCTGCTTGACCTTTCATAAGCGGAGACAGAATAAAGCGCCCATACAAAAGACGCTTACTGTCTGCTGCTGATTCAACACACTTCCACTGTAGTGTCCGAGTAGATACTGTTATTTTCTCTCGAACCATAATAATATTATTTGATCTGATCATTGAATCATTTATTTCTCTTGTTTCTCTTGCTCTCTTGTTTCTCTTGCTATTGAAATATCTTCAATTTTGATTTCTACACACGTCTTTTTTTCGGGGGTCTACAGCCATTATGTGGCATAGGGGTTACATCCCGTACGAAAGTTAATAGTATACCACTTCTGCGAATAGCTCGTAATGCTGCGTCTCTTCCAAGACCGGGACCTTTAATCATGACTTCTGCTCGTTGCATACCTTGATCTACTACTGCACGAATAGCATTTGCCGCTGCGGTTTGAGCAGCAAACGGCGTCCCTCTTCTTGTACCTTGGAAGCCACAAGTACCGGCAGAGGACCAAGAAACCACTCGCCCTCGTACATCTGTAACAGTCACAATGGTATTATTGAAACTTGCTTGAATATGAATAACCCCCTTTGGTATTTTACGTATACTCTTACGCGAACTAATACGTCCACGTGAACCCTTTTTCGGTATAGCTTTTGCCATATTTTATCATCTCATAAATTTGAGTCAGAGATATATGGATATATCCATTTCATGTCAAAAAAGATCCCCCTTCTTATTTGTATATTGGGTCTTTAACGAGTCTTATTATCCTTGTCTTTGTTTATGTCTTGGGTTGGAACAAATTACTATAATTCGTCCCCGACGACGGATTAGTCGACATTTTTCACAAATTTTACGAACAGAAGCTCTTATTTTCATATTTGCCACTCCTTACTTTAATTTTGAATCCTTTTCTTGGAAGAAAATAAGTTTATTGTAATTTTCGATTTTGAATCGTATTCCTGCGAAAGAAAAAGAAATAGTGAAGTTGAAAAAACCTAATCTTTCGAATCTTTGTTGCGGAGTCGATAAATTATACGACCTCTGGTTGAATCATAACGACTTACTTCAATTTTGACTCTATCTCCTGGCAATATTCGTATAAAACTACGTCGGATCTTTCCTGAAACATAACCTAGAATCATATCTTCATTATCTAAACGAACCCGGAACATGCCATTGGGAAGCGATTCAGTAATTAAACCTTCATGAATCCATTTTTGTTCTTTCATTCCAGGTCAAACCTCCTTGAAGTATCAACTAGTGGAGGAAGAACCCTATTAGACAACCCACTCCTTCTCTTTTCTTTTTCACAAAAAAGAAGTTTCCTATTCAATTCGGATATTAGAAAAATTACCATATATAACACAAAATTTCTCCGCCTATTCTTTCTAGTCGAGCCTCCCGGTCTGTCATTATACCCCGAGAGGTAGAAAGAATTACAACTCCCATCCCGCCTAAAATTCTAGGAATTCTTTGATAGTTAGAATAGATTCGTAGACCCGGCCGACTGATCCGTTTTAAATTTAAAAGATTTCGATAAGTCCTTTTCCTATTCCTTCTATGTCGTAGGGTTAAAACCAAAAAATCTTTGTTGTTTTCTCGATGTTTTCTCACGTTTTCGATAAAACCCTCTCGTAAAAGTATTTTAACAATACTTTGGCTGATATTAGTAGATGCTACTCGAACCACGCTTTTTCTATACATATCGGCATTTCGTATAGAGGTTATTATGTCAGCAATAGTATCACTACTCATGATTAATTAAAATGATTGGTGCCTCCAAATTTGGATATAATCAACATGTTTTTCTTTTTTTTTTTTTTTTTTTTTTTACGTATTTGTTTATGAATATTAATATGAATTTTGAAAGGTATATACGTGAGACAAAATCTACTAAATTAATCTTAATCTATTTCTTTTAAATACCCTACTATAACCTATAACCATATCGTAGTCTCATTTTATAATACCTCGGGAGCTAATGAAACTATTTTAGTAAAATTGAACTGTCTCAATTCTCGGGCAATCGCACCAAAAACGCGAGTTCCTTTTGGATTTCCTTCTTGATCAATCACAACTGCAGCATTGTCATCATATCGTATTATCATACCGTTGTCACGTTTAAGTTCTTTACAAGTACGGACAATTACAGCTCTGACCACTTCTGATCTTTCTAGAGGCATGTTTGGAACTGCGTCTTTGATCACAGCAACAATAACGTCACCAATATGAGCATATCGACGATTGCTAGCTCCTATGATTCGAATACACATCAATTCTCGAGCCCCGCTGTTATCTGCTACATTCAAATGGGTCTGAGGTTGAATCATATCATTTTTTTTTTTTTTTTTTTTTCTGTTTTTTACAATACAAAGGTCGAAGAAAAAAAGAAATATTATTTGTTCAAAAAAAGAAACCTGCACCCGCTATTTTTAAGGCCTATTTCTTTTTTATCCCGAAATGATGAATTGAGCTCGTATAGGCATTTTGGACGCTGCTATTGAAATAGCCCTTCGGGCTATATTTTCTGTTACTCCACCCATTTCATAAAGGATTCGACCTGGTTTAACAACAGCTACCCAATATTCGGGAGAGCCTTTACCTGAACCCATACGTGTTTCTGCGGGCCTTACTGTAACTGGTTTATCTGGAAATATACGGACCCATATTTTTCCACCGCGACGTGCATTTCGTGTCATTGCTCGTCGACCTGCTTCTATTTGTCTAGATGTGATCCAAGCGGGTTCAAGTGCCTGAAGAGCGTATTTACCAAAACAAATAGTATTACCTCGATAAGATATTCCCTTCATTCTTCCTCTATGTTGTTTACGGAATCTGGTTCTTTTGGGGTTATAGTTGATGGTTTGTTTTGAATTCCATCTCTACTACAGAACCGGACGTGAGAGTTTCTTCTCATCCAGCTCCTCGCGAATAAAATCAATTCAAATTAAAGATTTTGAATTCAATTCAGATAGAATATAATTTGAATTAAGATATACATGTATTTAATAAGTAATATACTGAATCATTGATTTCATTTAATCTAGATCAAATCTATTATTCATTTGTGTATCTTGTTTGTATAGATAACTAAATCTAAATATATTAAATAACTCTTTTTTCTTATATTTATATCTTTTAGAATGTTAAAACAAATCTTTCTTTTGTTTTACTCTTTATCGTATTGGGTTGACCCAATTTTAGCAATCCAAGAAAATAAAGTTTTCGCGGGCGAATATTTACTCTTTCAATTTCTATTTCAGTTCTATCATTAGTTCATAACTTTTCCGAATAGATGAATTGGTCTCTGGCCGGTTCCGCCATCCCGATCAATGAATCATTCGAATTCATTTTCACTAAAATCTTTTGAATTCATAGGTTCCATCGTTCCCATCGCTTCTTACTTAATGGTTAGGTCTGAATTTTACAACGGAGCTATTAGTTCTTGAGTCAATATTCTTAGTCTTTATTGGCTCGAAGCTCTTTATTTTTTGTTCGACGAGCAGATCCATTTAATGATGAATCCGTATTGGTGCTTTATTACGCAGATTTTTTCTGAGATGACTCATAGACCTTACATATTGGAATTATATATCATCAATATCCTTTTTCTTTCTTTCTCTCATCTTTCCAATTATCCATACCCTTTCTTTTTTATTTCGATTGACAACTTAGAAGCATATTTTTTAATAAAAAAGATTTCAGTTGCTACAACAATATGAACAATATATCATATCTTGACTGGTTCTTTGGATCCAGATAATACGAAGTGATGAGTTGGTTATTACTTCTATAGTTATTTGTTTATATTTTTATACTATGGGGCTGTTTTTTTATACTAACCCTCAAAAAACCAACGAGTCACACACTAAGCATAGCAATTTTATCAAAAGATGAATTAAATTTTTATTAAACCCTATAGAATTATAATAGAATTATTATTGTTCATTTTTTTTTATTGAACAGAAAAGAAAAAGAAGAAACTAATTTATCATTTTTTGTTACATCGCTGGATAGAATGCAAAGGGAAATAAAGGTTTATTATTCCCCTTCTATAAAGATCCAAATTTTGATGCCTAATACCCCATAGATTGTTCGAACTGTATAGGAACAATAATCAATTTTAGCGCGAATGGTTTGTAGTGGAACCCTACCCTCTCTGATCCATTCAACACGCGCAATTTCTTTTCCGTCAATACGTCCTGCAATTTGCACTTGAATTCCTTTTGTATCTGCTTGTTCAGTTAATTCTATAG